ATAGTTTGTAACAGCGTAGGATGAATGAAAAAAGATAATGAATTCTTGAAAAACTAAAAAAAGGTAAGGCGTCAACCATACTTTTTGGGGGAGTAGAGTTGGGGATAGAGGGACTTGAACCCTCACGATTTTAAAAGTCAACGGATTTTCATCTTACTATAAATTTCATTGTTGTCAGTATTGACATGTAGAATGGGACTCTATCTTTATTCTCGTCCGATTAATAAGTTCCACCGAGGATCTATCAGACTATGAAGTGAATCATTTGATCAATGAATATTCGATTTTTTCTTAAACTTCGAATTGATTCACACCATCTCTACTTAAAAAAAAAATAGAAATCGAGATTCAGGTCTCATTTTTGATATCGTTTTGTGTTACCTATATTTATACAAAGTAGGTTTTTATCCTTCATCCTTTTTTATTTGAAGTTTGGATCGAAGGATTCCTTTATCAATACAAGGTAGTGAACTCCATTTGTTAGAATAGCTTCCATTGAGTCTCTGCACCTATCCCTTTTTTTCTCGCTTTCTAAACTCTGGTTTGTTCGCGTAAACCAGGATTTGGCTCAGGATTGCCCATTGTTAATTCCAGGGTTTCTCTGAATTTGAAAGTTATCACTTAGTAGGTTTCCATACCAAGGCCCAATCCAATTAAGTCCGTAGCGTCTACCGATTCCGCCATATCCCCCTTTTTGCTTTGAGATTAGGATCTTATTATTATGTCTTTCCACTTTTTCTTATGCCTAAACTTTGGAATTCATTACATCATAGATACCTTTTTTATTTCTTTGGTTTCTTCTTTCATTTTTTTAGCCCAATCCATATTGATTTAGTCTAATCAACAAAGATTATATCTTTTTTGTATTTGCAATTCAATAAGGTTATATATTATATAACATATATATGTTATTCTTTTTCTCATCTTTGTCTTAAATAAAAAAAAATAGCCGAACGGTCGATTCTCTTTTTTTTTAACTTCCATGAAAAAAAATTTATGATTATTTTTGAAACTTAGAATTCTACAATGTGCAGCGGAAAAAGATTATAAGTGTACTTCGTAGATTTTAAATTCTAATAATTAGAAAAAATTATATTCGAATATTCATTTCAAATATTAATTCGAATAATTCTATATTATTAGAAAAAAAGTATAAAAAAATAATAATAGCGTGAGGTTAGAACAAAAAAACAATAATTTCAAATCAGATATCATTTAACTAAAAAAAAGATTTATGATCTAATTAAGAGTTTCTTATTTAAAAACTAATGAAATCAAAATTATAAAGTCGATATATTGCTATATTCTATTAATTAAGGTTATGTTTTATTTATTTAATGATAGTCACTATTTATTTGAGCTATATTTTGTTCTAGAATATATAGAATATGATAAATTAATTTTAAATAGATAAGGAAAAATATGAATAGAATAGTTAATTGATACGATATAGTAGTTTAGTGAATTTGTATGCACGTGCTATTTTATTTGAGCCCGCTTAGCTCAGAGGTTAGAGCATCGCATTTGTAATGCGATGGTCATCGGTTCGATTCCGATAGCCGGCTTTTCCATATTTTTTTCCTTTTTTTACATGATTTTTAATGTACTTTCAAAATCAAAGAAGATTGAAAAGACTTTTTTCACCTTTTTCCAGAGTTACCACTCCATTTATATTATGTCATATAAACTTCCATACCATATAGGAATTTATATTGGGTAAAAGAATTAGACCTTTGCAAAATAAATCAAGACAAAGAAAGGAAAATTTTTATGATATATTTTATTTATATATTGTATATACAATAAAATATATCTGTATATTGAGAAGAATATATCTTCTTACTCTTTGTATTCCAATAGTTTATTGGAGTGGATTTCGAGTCATTTATCATTATCATTTAGTTCAGTTTTAATTTTGTTTAGTTTTGTACAATTTCAATAAAAAAAGGAGTCTTTATGTCACGTTACCGAGGGCCTCGTTTTAAAAAAATACGCCGTTTGGGGGCTTTACCGGGACTAACTAGTAAAAGGCCTAAGGCAGGAAGCGATCTTAGAAACCAGTCGCGCTCCGGAAAAAAATCTCAATATCGTATTCGTTTAGAAGAAAAACAAAAATTGCGGTTTCATTATGGTCTTACAGAACGCCAATTACTTAAATATGTTCGTATCGCCGGAAAAGCCAAGGGGTCAACAGGTCAAGTTTTACTACAATTACTTGAAATGCGTTTGGATAACATCCTTTTTCGATTGGGCATGGCTTTGACTATTCCTCAAGCACGCCAATTAGTTAACCATGGACATATTTTAGTTAATGGTCATATAGTTGATATACCAAGTTATCGCTGCAAACCCCGAGATATTATTACAGTGAAGGATGAACAAAACTCTAGAACTTTGGTTCAAAATCTTCTTGATTCATCTGCCCCCGAGGAATTGCCAAACCATCTGACTCTTTACACATTCCAATATGAAGGGTTAGTCAATCAAATAATAGATAGGAAATGCGTCGGTTTGAAAATAAATGAATTGCTTGTCGTAGAATATTACTCTAGACAGACTTAATAAACCTAACTTAAGTAAAAAAAATAACTAAAAACAAGAGTTTGGACAACCCCCCCTCGCCCCCCCCTTTTTGATTAAAAAGGCGCAAGCTAAGGTATTTTGTCGGGGAATCTTTTTCCTATTCATGTATCATAGATTGGTAGGGAGATTTGGAGCCCTTGTTTGCTCTTCCCAGCATATTCCATATCAAAGAAATTAGGAATAGATAATCTATTTAAAAATAAAAACAAGGTAGATTTTATATCTATTCTTTTTTATTTTATTTGATACATTGTGGTCAATCACGTAAGATTGGTGAATTAGTTGAAAGTACGGAAAGAGAGGGATTCGAACCCTCGGTAAACAAAAGCCTACATAACAGTTCCAATGTTACGCCTTCAACCACTCGGCCATCTCTCCGACACCAGGATTATGACTGAGTACCTGGGGCAATAGCGAGTTATTCATCGTTTTTTAGATTATGGTTAATAGATACCTTTTTTGACCGGAAAAATTTGAAAAAATTGTAAGTAGATAAAAGATTTTTTTATGAGTCCGCTTTTATGTTAGTTCGTACTATACAATTCCTTTGTTTGTGAGAAAATTTTCTCACAAAAGAAAAGGTAAAGGAAATCAAAAGAGTTATAGAATGGATTATTACCTATGCCAAGATCGCGTATAAATGGAAATTTTATTGATAAAACCTTTACAATTGTAGCCGATATCTTATTACGAGTCATTCCGACAACTTCCGGAGAAAAGGAGGCATTTACTTATTACAGAGATGGTGCGATTTGATTATCATTTTTTTTCTCGCCGATTTGGAATAGAAAGAAAAACGAGTATTGAAAAAAATCTACGCTTTTGAAGGTGAAGTTTATAATATAAAAAAAGCAATCCCTTCTGTCATGTATCCACGATTAATGCAGCCTTAGATGCTTCAATTGTGAATTCTAGTATTGAGCAAAAGGTTTTTACCTATGGTTCCCGTATTACAGATCGATCCTACTACACTAATACAATATACGAATAGGAGGCATAGGGGAAGAAGCACTACGCCGAGAAATCAACAACACGAAAACTTTCTTCAAAATGATTCCTTTTCTTTCTTCTTCTTCTTTGGGATTGTGACTAATTAAAATGGTTGGAACAATAAACATCCATCTCGTTCGTACTTTGGATACCCGTATAACCATTGAAGACTGTTGAAGTGGCTAATTCCTGGAAATTTAGGGGCGTTGAGAACAAAGAAATTTTTAGAGTTTACTTTTTTATTTTTATCTAGCATGAACCCACTTGGTAGTAAGAAAAGATCTTTTGCAAGAAGGTTGGCTAGGGATTTCTTGTAAAAACACTAGCCCCGCTTAGTTCATAATGACATCAAAATTTTCCATATATTATTTTCATTATGCACCTAAAGGAGGAGCCGTATGAGATGAAAATCTCACATACGGTTCTGAAACGGAGAATTCGTTAAAGCGAATGACGACCGTAACGGATGTCGGCTCAATCTGAAGGAAATTATGCGGAAGCATTACAGAATTATTATGAAGCTATGCGCCTAGAAATTGACCCCTATGATCGAAGTTATATACTCTATAATATAGGCCTTATCCACACAAGTAATGGGGAACATACCAAAGCTTTAGAATATTATTTTCGGGCATTAGAACGAAACCCCTTTTTACCACAAGCTTTTAATAATATGGCTGTGATCTGTCATTACGTGCGACTATCTCCACTATAGAAAAAAAAGAACGAACAGCTAGTCAATTAAATACTAGAAACACAAAAAAGGGCTTTCTACATAAGCATCGTACAAAACGATTTTTATCAGCTGTAGCAAATAAATAAACTTCATAGATCAATTATGAAGTGAAGACTGGATATGCCTAAATACTTTCTTTCTATGGATAAAAAAAGATTTAATTGATAGAGGAAGCACCGTAAAGATCAATTGGAAAGGTTTTGGACCGATACAACAAGAGCTGTTTATTTATATCATAATATGAGATAAATCTTCGGAATCTACTTATGTAATAGAGTAGATCCCCTAAGGTATTGAGCAGCGGTGTAGCATCAGATCCTAAAGACAGTAAGTCTTTTTCTTTTTTATGAAGTATGAAAAAAGTCTTTTTCAAAGATTCTATATAAATTTTTATATGAAAACGGGATAGTTACCTTTCAGAAAATTATAATATCTAAAAACAGTGGACATGCCCTTTTTTCTGAAGGTAGGAGAAAAGATAAAACTTATTATATTAATTAATATATTAATTAAATCCAAATTAAAGTTTGAAACTCATGTAATTACTCTCTTTTGTTTAATACAAGAAAAACCGAATATCTATAAGAAATCTCATTAAACCAGACATTCAATTAGATATAAAGTTAAAGAAAGTTAAAAAACTGGTATACCAAAACAAAAGAGTTGGTTGTCGAGCCGTATGAGGTAGGAA